CATCTTGCATCTACCCTACGCTATCTATTGAAGCTGACTCATAAATAAAAGATAGAAAAAAGACAGTGACAGTAAAGGGCCATACACGCTTACTATTATTCTAGTCTGACTAGCCCGTAGGCTTTTTAAATTCTCCCTGCCCTTTTAGAAAGGGAAAAGGCCGGAAAGCGGGTAAGAAGAGAATCTCTCACCTTACACTCTGACTCTGACTAATGGATTCTTAGGGGTACCCAGTACTTATTCGTTCGATTAGTCTTCTAAATAAGAATTACCGTATGTCCTGTCAATTCAATAGTTTCTGGCTTCCCGGCTCTACTTCTGTGACTACTTCCCCGGTACTTCCCTCGAGGGAAGGCCCTCAAGGTCAAGTCAATAAGTAAGGAAAGAAAAGTACTAGGCCTCCTCTTCTAGGTTGACTCTTCTCCGAACATCCAATCTCTTGATACGAATTGGAGACTATACAAGAGAGGGCCGATCGACAGGAGCGAGGAGCTAGCCGCCTGACTCCTTCCCTTTGGATAGGGCTTGGGATTGACGAATCAAAGCCCCAAGAACGAGCCAAAGATCAGCTCTTTTCACAAGCCGGAATGAAGATGAAGCTTACAACGAGACGAGAAAGAAAAAGTCCATCTTCTAGACTCTTCAATTCACTTCTTTAGTAAGGAATTGTTTTCACCTCGCATGAAAGAGCATTCCACAGCCCAGTCGAAAGCTGCAATAGATTCGACCACATACTGGAAGGGGATTGGTAGAACTGATAGGCCTTTAGGACAGGACCGACTCTTAGCTCGTTGGAGTGCTATTTCAGATCTTGGCTTCCTAACTACTTTGAAAGGAAAGACCCTAACCTAAACCTAAGGGCAAAGCCTCTTTCAAGAAGAAATTCAACTATCTGAAGTCAGAATAGAAGAATTTAAGGGCTCGTTCTTCCTGGCTTCCAGGCTCCTGCCTTTCCACGAGCAAGTTGACTTAGTCTAGTCGACCAGCAGTAGAGGAAGGGAAGGCTTGACACAACGAATGGGGTAGTTTACTAAGTCAAGAGGTGACTAGCGCTGTTAGCAAGTGAATCAGAAGCAGTAGCAATAGGACCAAGGGCGCGCTTTAACTCAAGGGTACACTTTTCTCCTTCCAGGATTTGCAGGAGTTTCCTTTCGAAGGCCTTTTAAGAACCTACCCTTGATCCACTGGATATGAATCACACAACTAAGCCTCTGTTCAATTGATATCAAAAGAAAGATGGATTCCGTTAAATAATAATATGCTAGAGATCACTTTTCCTCTCTTCACTCCTTGTTGGATACTATCAGTGGAAAGCAGTCCAACTCCTCTGGAAATGACAGCCAAGATAGGGAGTCTGGAACCAGCAAGCACTTAGGAGAGGAAATTCGATTTCGAAGCCCTATCTTGTCCCTGGAGTCCTCCCGCTACACCCATTTCACTAGAACCTTTGAAAAAGGGAGAATCTCCACAGACTAGGGTTCTTACCTCTTTGAACAGCTAATGTGCCTGACTATGCCCACACCGGTTCAAATACCATTCTTTTTCACTTTATCCTACCCCGCTCACCTCAGGCTTAAAAAAACGCCTTTTCGTTGTCACCACTAGATCGATATGGCTAGTTTTCTATCGCTATTTCTAGCTTGAATTAAGGCAAGGCTTCGAAGCCCCTCTCCTCTCTCTGTAACTAGAGAGGTAGGCAAACCTGAGTTTAGAGCCACCTCGATTCGGGATGTCGGAACACCAACCGAATCCTAAACTGACTTCGGAACAGGTTCGAGAGCTTCGATGGAAACCCTTTCCTATCTAGTGTCAGCTGATCCTTCAGCGTCTGCACCAACTAAATCGGAAGCTTAATTCGAAAGACGAGAGTAGGCTCGAGGAGGATCAAAAGACTGATTCTGGGTTTCCTAAAGTTAGAAAGCTGGTTAGACTGCAATGTATGCCTATGGAAAGAAAAGTCACGAAAAGCGATCCATATGATCATAATAAAGAAAGGCTTGCCTATACGTCTTTTAAAACAAGAATGTTGCTGGCTCAGGATCCCAAGCGCAAAAGCTTTCTCTCTCCCAATCAACGATGATCTCAGTAGCGCGAACTATAGTAACAAGGCTCTCGCCAACCTAGTGGAGTAAGTGGAGGACGTTGATAGACGATTTGGTCTACTACCTCGGCTTGATCTATTGGGAATGGAATTCTTTTTTCGTCTTTCACGGATTAGCCTTTCGAGTCCCTCCTATCGTAAGCAAGTCTTGAAGGTCGACCGATAACGAGAGGAGATTGATCAAGAGAGTTGCAAAGAAATGATGAACTAAAGTAAAGGAGCCAAAGAGCAGTAGCGCGCCGAACAGGCGACCCTATACCGAAGTCTCCACCTCGCCTATGGATTGAACCTCTTCTCCCGTCGATGGTATGAGTGAGTGAGTGTAGTGGTGCGAGCATCACTCTGAAATGGAATATTCTCAAAAGAATGAAGCTAGAGAATTGCGTAGATAGTGGTGAACTCTTCTTCTAGCAGCCCTTTCTCCTCTACCGAAGGAAGGAACTCGGCTTGGAAGCAAGTCGGTCAATCTCGTAAGTAGACTTTCCTTGACCTGTACAGCTAGTGATAAATTCACTCGTGAAATCAAAAAAGAGCGTAATATCGAGGGAAGGACCAGTCCCCGACTAACTAATAAATAGGGATTGAGGCAAGGGAAGTTGCTCTTACGAACCCTTTAGTCTAAAACGAAGAGATTCTTTCTTTCCCGGAAGAACTGTCTTTCTTTTCAACTGAGCTGCATTTCCAATCCGTTTAGTCGGTCTCGTACCCAAGTGTATATCCCTTATTTGTTTGCGTAACACTCTTGATATTGAAACCAGAGAATAAGCTTACCGCTCTAAGTCGATCTATTATTCTCTTTCCCTCCAAACCTTCCTAGTCGAGCTTCCACCGCCCCTAAAGAAATATATGGGAGCACATCCGTAACTCAACGAAACGACTTACGGGCACTCATCTCATGGATACCCCTTCTTTTCTTGAGCCAGAGTTGGGGCTTTTGCGGCATCTAGTTCAGTATCAGATAGAGCAGATAGTTTAGTCCCTTGGCAAAGAAGGTTGACTTCTCTGTCACTTCCGTACTTCTGTAACTTCTCTTTAGCTTATTAATTGAATTGGTTAGAAAGTCTTTCCCTGGTATTGGCTAGAAGAGAGGGATTAGTCCCCCTCCAACACTGACTTCTTAGTCGAGTAGTTCTCTTTCTCCTTAGCTTCGGTTTTCTCGAAACTGGCTACTCCTTATGATATGCCACCTCAACCCCCGATCTAAGAGCATCTGAGAACATCTCCGGCATTGTCGAGGGAAACTCAGATAACCGGAATGATTGGCCTTCATGCCTATCCCCATCGATCAGAACTGGCAACAGATCTTTCAGCGGATGTAGCAGCGGATCAATATCAGCTGTGTTCAACTCCTGCTACTGGGTCAACTCCAAACCAACATTCGGGAAGGGAAGCCAAACTACTTCTTGAACTAAACTACTTCTTCCTTTTCATTGATTGACTAAGGCCCCTCGGTTGAAAGAGAATCTTTTACCGCTGGATCAGCTGCAGAAGAATTCTTCCTATTATAGATCACTGCCATCTCACGAATTGGATTTGAACCAATATCTCCGGGCTACTTTCCTTTTAGTCGATCGTGAGTGGGTCTGTCGTCCTCCTCATTATAGTCCTCCTAAAATCAATAGCATTTCGTCGGAAAACATCCTGTCTTTTTACCGCTCCGTGGGTAGTCCTATGCATAGTCAGTACTATAGCCCCAATCATGGCGACTAATAAAATTAGACTAGGAACCAAAAACCAGACGAAATAGTAGGTATAAAGTAAATTGCCCAATGTTTCCAAATTAGTCCAACTTCGTACCTTTCCGGCATAAACCGTATATCTCAGAGAGGTCGTCTTTCTTTGGGTTGGTAGTAATGGAATGGTTTCATTATCTAAAATGAAGAACATTTCCCACCAAAGGATCAGTCCAATAATACCACTCACTGGTAAATAGCGCAATACTTCTTCGTGAATCTCCGCTATTTGAATATGGAACATCATAACAACGAATAGGAATGAAACGGCTATAGCTCCTATATGAACTACTGGGAAGATCATAGCGGAGAAGTCGAGACCTAACAAAAGAAGTAAACCTGAAGTGTCGCGAAAGACTGGGATGGGAAACAAAACGGAATGTACCGGATTTTTAGCACGTGCAACCATCAAACCAGAGACCAAAGCAGGGCTCGACAAAACAGAAAGTATCATGGTACGTCGTCCTTCCCTGAAATGGAACTTTCATGCTGGAGCAAGAACTAGCATGAAAGTCGATCTATTACGACCAGCGCGGTTGTTCGTATTTCAATTTCTTCTTCCAAGCCTTACATGCACTAAGTTACTGACACTTACGGAATATCCAATCTTACACTGTGCACTGACTATAGTCAACTTCTATTCGCATTGACCGTAGAAAGTTCCTTCCTATCCTATTGCACTGACCAAAGTAGGTCGAGTTGACCTTCCAATGCATGATTTTCGATCTTGTATTAAGGGTTTGGTACACTGAACACCAACATGAGATAGGTTGCAGCTATAGTCAGAACTCAAACTGAGCCAATTGGGTAATTATGACCTGAGGTACCGAAGCCGGACGGGCAGACCTCTAATCGTTGGATCCGGTAAACAGGGTAGCCCCAGGTACGCTTGGGACTGGATGGAATCCTTTTTTCCTAGTAGCGAACCGTTCCCACAATCATCTTTCTTGTACCTCGAAAACCAAATCCCACATGTACGAACTGGCTTTCACAATAACAATAAATAAAGGGAAGTGCGCCGGGAAGTGAGGAGCCAGAAAGCATAGATTTCCAGGTCTATCTATTAGACGTTATTTCACCGATGCGAGTGCCGAGTTGTTTCGAGTCTCAGAAAATCCGATCCTCGCTCAGCTCCAGCTTCAAAGGTATGATATGTAGGAAGATTTTCCGGTAGGTTGAGTCGGTCAACTGTCATGTAAAGAACAGAAAGGAGAGACTTTCCAGCCCATGTGTGTAGCATCTGACTTTTCCAGCACTATCAATCACTGAACTAGTACCGTACTTTCCATTAAATCAATGACTAAAACTATCAAGGTCCGTCCAGAGTTTCACCTCACTAACTTGAAAGAGACTACTCCTCTGGAAGGAACTACTCTATATAAAGAGACGCGCTACGACGCTGGATACTCGATTAAAGTAAATTGATCCCGCGGTAAAGAAAAAAAAGCTAAGCTATAAGTAGGCTCGCTATTGCGAGCTATACGAGCTGTTTGCCTTTATACGGCTTCGCTATCGCTCCTATGAAGTGAAGTGGTGGGCCTTCTAGAAGCTTCGCCAGAAGCAAGCAAGATGAGGTCGCTCTCCTTCGCTCGTTCCGTACTTGACTTACGAGCTCGTGTAGTACTCGCCCCTATCTCTCTCTAAAGGGGCTTATGCACTCCACTCGCTGTCTACTAAACGAGCGTTAGAGCGAGCGAAGCCTTCCATTTAGTGGCTTCCCCCCTTATCCCTCACCCTAGTCTTTCATTTCCGCTTAAGCTTCCCGTGTTGTTTGTGGGATTAATTGATTGGATACCCGAGAACCATAATCTTTACTAGGAACAGCTTCTACGACGATAGGCGTAAAGGCATGATTAGTTCCACAAATCTCACTGCACTGACCATAGTAAACCCCTTCTCGTTGTACCGAAATAGAGATCTGATTTAAACGACCAGGTACAGCATCACATTTGACACCTAAGGAAGGTACAGCCCAACTATGAGGTACATCAGCAGGTGTTACAATAATACGTAGATGAGTTTTGGCTGGTACAACCACTCTATTGTCCACTTCTAATAAACGTGATTGACCCAATTCTAGATCATCTTCTGGAATCGTATAACTGTCAAAAGTGAGTGACTGTTCATCGGAACTGTTATAGTCTGAATACTCATAAGTCCGATACCATTGATGTCCAATAGCTTTGATAGTCATGGCTGGATCTACTACTACCTCGTCCATTGAGTATAACAGAGCAAATGATGGTATAGCAATGAACATCGGGATGATACTAGGAAAGATGGTCCGAAGAATCTCGATAGTAGTTCCATGAACAATCCTTTGCGGGATTGGATTTTTTGGATAGTGGAAATGCCATAAAGCGCGAACCAAGATCCGTGATACGAAAACCAAAATCAGAATGAGGAAGAAAAAGATATCGTGATGTAAGTCTATTATTCCTTGCATCATAGGTGTTGCTGCGTCTTGAAATCCTAATTGCCATGGTTCCGCTGCATCACAAGGAGCAATCGTGAGGAATAGCCATATAATTAATATCATTTGCTTTGGTTCATTTTTTAACTGCTCTGCTCCAGAAGAAGAAGAGACTTAAAAAAACTATATGTGGTTGGTTGTTGACCAACGGGAAAACATGGAAGAAAGAAAGAGAAACCCAAGAAAACTTCGTTCGACTTGCATGTATTAAGCATATAGCCTAACTAGCATGATTGAGCCCTGCAGTGGTAGAACCTGGTGAACCGGGCACTCATTGACGCACACATCTATCATCTCTTAAGTAATTTCTTTGTTTGTATGTAAAAAAATCTAGATGAAACTGATAGACTAGACGGAAGAGCTGACTGAAGACATTGAATTCGAGATGCAAATTGAATAGGAATTCACCCACGGAGTGGTGGACAAATTCATAGCAGCCGCTGGTTATACCATGTTGCCTAACCTCTCTTATGACATCCCCATGAATAAACACTAAATCTCATCCTTTGTTGTCAATTTCTGTCAGGCCGAACCACTGACACAAGGATTTTCAGTCCTGCTGAGCTACCTGAACCACTTTGAAATAATCAGTCTCTTTTTTACGTGATTTCGCCTACCCTGCCGGGATTCGAACGATGACTGAATTTGAATCCTAAATTAACAGATATAAGATAGATGTAGAGACTCATCCTTGATTCCTATCGGTCAGGGCCCTTGAAGAACCCTCCACGAATTTTCGATAGTAGTTTACTAATCCAAGGAAGGAGTGATGCGAAGAATAGCTTTCTTTCGTACCCATTCACAAGAAAGAAGGGTCTCAAGCAGTGTGTTCATGGTCACTCAGAACATAGGATTTTCGGCATATTTTCATAGTCCAATAGCGGAGGGAAGTTTTCTATTCTCTTTATCTCGATCGTGCAGGAATTACAACCGATATGCGACAATTTCAACATAAGAGATAGGAAATGTCGCAGATGCGCTGCTAGCTTAACTCACTTACCAAACTGACCAAACTCCGGAACTTATCTGGAATCTAAAGTCCGAGGCTTGGGATATTCTAAGGACCCTAAGGGCTAAGGACTAGAGAAGAGGGCTAAGCCTAAGGGATAGGGAAGACGGGTTCTATTAAGTCTAGTCTTAGAGGTTAGTTTTATCTTTACTTTAGGAGCTAGCTGCGCCTGACTGATTTCAGGCTATAACAGGTCCTAACCTGCCTTTAGAGTTACAGAGGGGTTAGAGCTTAGAGCTTAGAGAGGGTCGCCCCTTACTCCATTCCTTAATCAGAGGAATTGCGGCATTTCGGTTGTTGGTCAGTTGGTATTTAGGTCCTGTAAAAAAGGGGCGTAGCGAATGACTCACTTCTTTGTCTCCATCCTAACCTCATAGTTATGAGATATAGAGAAATTCATTCAACTGAAAAAGTCATTGCTACTTCAGCTAGCGGATGGTTTTCTCTGAATTCCACCCCGCTTTGGTACTTCATCCCGTCGGTACATTGCTACATTCTGTTACAAGGGCAGTCTCATTTCTGGCTCTAAGACTGCAATTGACTGCTTGAACCCGCTGGCGAATTCCGTCACCCACTTTCCCCATAACTTTGGCTTAGTGTGCATAGCCTTCCTTTTGCCTTCGGGTGGATAGATGCCTATTTAAATTGAACCTCCCATCAACGTTCCCCTAGGTTGACGAAGTCTCCCTATGTATTCTAATCTTTCTCTAAACACAAGAGCTAACTATATATCCGGAGTAGTATCTAAAGAAATAGCTTTCCCTTAGGTGATCTTGGGACATTCTAAGATCCCCACTCTGTCCTAACCAGATGCTCTGCAACTTCTACCTTCTCCAACTCTGCTCGTTCCCTAGCGGTCGCTACAGCCGAGGATAGCTAGAACTAATGAACTAGGTTAACTCATCAGAATAACCGCCCCTCCTAGCCCGATAGCGCTTTAGGAAAGTCTTATGAAAGATAGAGTCCACTTCTAGGTCTTTGATCTCACCCAATCCTGTATGCTACGCTAGTTTGAAGAGTCTCCATCCTTTTCTTTCTTCCTTAAATTAAATGGCGCTTCGGCCCGTTACGCGTTATACACCTTCTCCTTTTCCTAAAGCCCATAAAGAAATGCATAAAAAAGAAAAAAGGAAAGATGTTGACCGGAGAGATTTCCATTTTTTGGAGAAAAGCAAAAACGAAGGATAATTTGTCCCCTTCTTGCATCTAGTCTCGTCCCTCTAACCTTAACCTAAGGGTTCGGGTTATGTATGACCAGCCGAAAAGAGGCCCTCTAGATGCCTTCTAACCGTCCTTTTAGCCCATTCCCCTAGTTACTTCATGGCTGATAGGCCTACAGACGCTTTAGGCCCCGGAATAGGCTTGCTTTCACGTCTTTCCCCCTCTTTCCTTAGATCAGGTTAGCGCTTATGCTGCTTCACGCAACTAGATTCAATCCATTGAGTAGAGAGCAATTGAATCAGCCGTCATCCTTCCCCGGAGTTCGCTAGCTTCGTTGTATGGAATGACCGGACTGGGAAGAAAGTGGGATTTCGTCCTAGCCTAGATCTGTCTTATATTAAGATATTTCTAGCTCAGATGAAGAGCTTCTTCTCACCCTCGGCTCGCCGTGAACTGGGTGACTTTTCACTCCCTTTAGTTCAAGCGAAAGACTAAGACGAATCAGCCTTTCGGATAGTACGTGGGATCTTCTACTTAGAATACGATAACGATACCACCAAAGGTGCAAAGCGGCTAGGTCTGGGATCGATCCCATCTAGCAAAGAAAGCAGTCACGCCAGAAAGAAAAAAGTAAAGTAAAGCTTTCAAGCAGCAAAGCCAATTTCGGATTCGATAGCAGCTCCTATTGAGTTGCCTCTCCTGGGAATCAACTTGCCTGCTTCTACACGTTTTCCTTAAGCGCTAGTTCTGCTTGAATAGGATAGCTTCCTCAACCCGAAGGACCAGGAAGATCGTTAGACCTAAGTTTACACGGGCCTCCATCGTTTAACACAAACCCACGAGCTGCCGTTGCCGGCGAACAAGCTTTACGACCGGCCTCCAATAGCAGGTCAAACTAATCTCTCCGATAGACATGCAAGCTTCTTCGTCTTCAGAATCCTTGCAGTATCCGCCCCCTCCTCACCGATGCTATCTCCTATAGCTGAGACAGATATCCGATACCGGATGGAGCGAGCTAACCTATCAGCTAGGCAGTCCAGTTCTTGCTGGTATTGGCCCTTTCTTCGGAGATGGGATGAGGGACTGGAGCGGGTAGGGGTTCCTTTCCAAAACAGGTCTCTGTCTTCGAGATGAGACTGGGCAGGCGCATTTGCCATCTCCTAGCAGCGGGAATGACTCCTCAATTTGGGCATCCACTCAAATTCAAGCCGTGGCAGCTAGAGCTGTTCCAACTAATCCCTACTTTTTGCGGTCTCTCCTACGATAACTAGAAAGAGCTACTTCTTCGAGCTGGGTGGGGGTCGAGCCCCTTCCTCTATCTATGTCTGGAAGACAATCCCCACCACTTCAGGAAGGGAAGGTTCGATCAAAGGGTTCATCAGTGGATGATGAAGAAAGTACTGAACAGGGCATGGGAGGCTTTAGTTTGAGTTGTTACCCGAACTGCGTTACCAAAGCGACTCCTCTTGACGGAAGATAGGAAAATCTTTAATCAGATTTTCTTTATGCCAGTTCGAGCCTGGCGAGTCGCTCCTTTCTCGTGTGGGCAGTCTTCAATGCGAGTTGTGCGTGGAATGTCGCCTAAATCGTTTTTTAGTTGCTTTTGTTGTTTTCGATTCGTTTTGAGTTTACTTCCGAAAGACAACTCCCCCCAAATATTCGTATCATTCTTAGTATCATTTTTAGAGTCTTGGTTGTTCTTATTATATCTAGGCTCGCCGTTTCACTGGGGTTTCTGTTGATGGATGAATTGTCCAATGCTGTTGCTCAATTCTATCCCTCGGTAGGAATGTCTGGTTCTGGGGGAGTTACTACACCACCAGGACCTTCGGGAGATCCATCTTTATTTCCATTTCCTCCAAACGAGAACCATGATCAGAACCAGGATCAGCCTGGTCCTTCAGCATCAGAAGGAGATGGTCGGGCTGTCAGAGATTATAGCACTGAATTAAAGAATATAGAAAAATATAGAAAAGATAAGATACTGAATTTACGCAATCGAAATGCATTAATAAAGCAAGAATCTATTATAATAGAAATAAAAAAGTCTATTTTATCCGGAAATAACATATCAGATGATGATATCAGGAATGGGGTCGATATTTATTTAACGGATATAATGGGGATAGAAAAAGTGGATTATAGAAATAAAAAGCTTACTAAGATTCTACAAGATTTGACCGACCGTGGGTCGGCTAGTACCTATTTTGATGCAATTGTAAAAGATATAGAATCTCTGAATTGCCAATTTTAGATGGCTTTCCTCTTCGTCTGTATCTACGCTATTTCCCGCTTCTTATCCTCCTTTCCTTCTTTCATTCTTTGTTGGCTCGCAGTGAGGGATATCGATTACTGGTCGTAAGGGGCGGGATATCTGGTTCAGCAGCAGATCCAAATTACCCTTATGGTGACTCCGTAACTCATTGCTTCCTCTCTTTTCCTTGGGGGTCAAATCATAGTAAACACATTATTGGGATATCTGTCCGAATTGTCAGATAAGGGTGTCGATAGCTACTTTTTCCGTCAACTTGTAAAGTGGATGAAAGAGGTAAAAAGAGAGGGCTAGTGTGTAGAATTATAGGTGTGGTTGGTCTCGGTGGCAAAACAAGGTAGCTGTAGGGATAACCTATGGGCTGGATTGAATCCTTCTTTTTTTCGGTATGCCGCTCCGCGAGCAAGGAGCAAGAAAGGAAGAAATTTGAAGATGGACAGACAACAAGCACTAATTTCCTTTTATGATTCTTTTTCCGCTTTAGCACAGTTTATGTGGAATCATAGGGAAGAAACCCCTGAAATTCATGCCCTGTGTCAGCGTGCTGTAGATTCTGGTAAGAACTGCCTCTATGCACAAGTTTCCGAACTTCTAAACCTTCGGAATTATCCGCTACCCAATAATTGGACCCTCCCCGCTTTTTGCGATGAGATCATTGATACAGAAAGCTTACCTATTCTCTCTAATGCAATCAGAGATGTTTATGTGAATGGGATCACAAGTGAGTTTCACCTACAAGCCGTAGCCGTCTTAACTAATATTACGGGAGGAGGAGGATTATAAGAGCACTATATGTGCCCCGGACTAGGCGCTTTAGTCCTTGGTGCTGAACCGGGAAACCTACAGAAGTCAGAATGGGAAGAGGAAAAGGAAATCCAACGGGTTGGATTGCTCGTGTGTTCTTGTTATCAAGGATTGGCATCACCAGGTTGAGTCTCTCTCTTTGGCCTCAGAGTAGGATATTTCCATTTTCTTTCGCAGTTGCTTTATCCGGTCTTGCTTCCACCGGGCCTTCTCTTCTACCTTCACCGCGCCTGACTGTATTACTTCTCACGACTCTGGGCTCTCTTACCTAAGCCTACTTCGCTTCAAGCTAACCTGACCTAGTGGCTTCAACCGGCCTTCAATTAGGAAGGAATATAGTGCAGACGAGAAGATCAGACTATGACAGTTTGCTAACTCCAGTTAAGTATGACAGCATCCTTACCGCAGACTCTTACTTTACCGGGTTTCCTTGCGGTAAGAAGCAAGGGATTACTTTACTGAAAGCTTAGTCAGGAAGTCGTATACGACAACGCTAAAGGTTTTCTTACTAAATGTTAACTACGAATGGCTAGATAGAGTCGAGTGAGGCTTGAATAAGCTAATAACATCCATGGCATCATTGCAGCTTGAATCTCTTTCAGCAGTTCTGCTTACCCTCTTTCCATTCTTGTGGTAAGCTGGCCCGATGGTTTCGAGTTGCCTAAAGGCTGCGTGCCCTCCTCTCCTGGGAGACCTACGATCAGAAAGAATATAAGGTTACTAAATGCTGGAAGTTCCCCTGGGGCTGCCAACTCAGCGCTGCTTAGCCTGTAAACTCTGTTGCCGTTAGTTTAGATGAAGCGACTTCGGAATTCAATCGAATGGGATCCCTAAAGAGGGGTCCGTGGGACCAGGGCTAATAAGCTAAGTTCAACTTTATCGAGAAGGGCGAAAAAAGAGCTTTGTTCGCACATTTAGCGAGCAGTTAAGGTGTTACATCTAATAAATAGACTTTGATTCATAACTAGACCAATGCATCTTTGTTTTCTCGCCCTACTTCTAAGGATAGATAGTTTAGGGAAAGCAAGTGCTGTGATGAGATCTGTCTTTCGGCTTGGTCGAGGACACCATTACCTTGTTGCTCGCATCGTGATCGATGTAGATTCTTCCTGTCCAGAGCCCCGACCAGTCTTAACTGAAAAGCTTTCAGACCCCTGTGTGAGCTAGTTATACTAGCAACTTGCTGTGTCATGTCCGTTCTCGTTACACATATGATATGGTACCTATTTATCCGGAGATCTCTTTTGCTACTGGTGCAATCACCTCTCACGAGGTTGAAGCTGAGCCAAAATCTGTCCCACTAACCTGGCCAATCTCTCGGGTGAAATGTCTGGGGTGACATGTGCATTCCGAAATATTTCCATCATTTGTTCTCGGTGGTGCTCTGAAGTTAAAAGAAGACCTTTAGCCTACCTCGAAAGGATGCTTTTCTTGAGCTTGTTTTTGTCCCCAAGGTAAAATGGGTTCAAAAAGAGCTGCTGCTTCTGCTTCACCTTGCTTGCTTGGGGTTGGCTCCTCAATGCGGACTGGAACTTATCTACTTCAATAGTTTGCTAACCACTCGGAGCAGTTTTGCAGTTAAGGATATCAGCTAGTTGGTTGTTTGGCTCCTCGATCCGGACTGGAATATATGGCTCTTCGATTAGGACTTTCAGTAGCTTTTGGGGACCAAAGAGCAGGGGTAAAGACTGCCCAATGGGCGAATTGCTCTTTCGCTCATTGCTAGTGAATGGAGGAAGGAATGCTAGTTTGAGTTTGGTTGGTGGAGATGGATCCCGGGGAACTAATGTGCCATTAATCCCATCCCTGGAACTCAATCTGAGTGGTTCCCCTCAATAAGGACGAAAAGTAGCATCAGCGGATGAAAGAGTGGACGAGCTCCCTTTCAATTACATTGAACCTTGTTGGCCGATAACTCGATGGTATCCGCTCATGGATGGTAGTTGACTGATTGGAGTAAGTTTCAGCCTTTCTAGTAGTTGGAGTTTGTGGAACAAGTTGTAGAGATCCCATCGTTTCTAGTACTTGTGGATAATCCACACCAGTAAGAAATAGCTTTAGTTGTTGTTGGAAGTGACCTAGACATATTTCTATTTAGAGGTCGGTCCTTGCCCTTTTCTTCCGCTAGGTAAGTTGGGAAGTCCTTAATAAGGCAGGGGAAGTCGAGTCCCTTATCTTCGACAAGCCTCGATCTGCGCTTTCGCTTTAAAGAAAGAATCGCTGAAGACAGATTCTTTTTTTCGGTTGAGTAAGGGCGAATTGCTCCTCTTCTTTAGCTTCTTCTGTAATACCGATAGTTAATAGCTCTAGCGGCTGCTTTTTGAGATACTAATTATATTGGGTTCATCTACGACCAACCTCAAGCGGAAGTAGTTCGGAGCGTCTCTTTCTGTGCTGTTATGATTCCATGATCTTCTCTGAGGTAGACCTTCTTATCTACTCCAACAGTTCGCCTTCAGCTCACCTTGGATACTCCTCCAACCCTTGGTCAAACGCTTGAAGATAGTCCTATCAACACGAGCTATTGTCCTTTGATGCTGGATGCACTGGTGTAGATTTCTTTTCTGTAATTGTAATAGAATAGTAATATAATAATATAAGTAGTGCTAAAGTCGATGCGCTAAATGAGAGTTCGAGGTGGGATGAGTAAATTAGCTCGAATTGATTAGTGCATCTGCTTCTATTTTCGTAGTGAATCATAGCGACTCGTCCCGTGTCAATAAGGTCTGAGGAAGGCTATGAGCCAGGATTTAAGCGCTTTGACCACTGCTCATGGTCCGAGGGAAGTGGAATGGCTTGGTACGCGCCTGTGAGAGCCTTTCTGCTGGTTCCCTGAGGAGGCCCCCTTTTTCTTCGTTAGCATTTTCAAAAGGCTCAAACCGAATGGTCAAAGGCTGGGAGTATTGATGGGAATACCGGGGGTTCGTCATTAGTAGTGGGGAAGCCGGCCAATTAACCATGTAGACAGATTAGTAGGTACGGCACGTACCATAGTCTGGGGTACGGATTGACTTACTATTCGATTCGAAGTGGATGACTACCTAGATTAGAATTAGGATTCAATATTTCGTGATAGTTATCATGCATGGGTTGAAAAGGGACGGGCCAATAGCAACGCAGAAGTTTCATACAAAGGTGCCTTGAACAGGCGGGGAAAAGACGTTTAAAGCGGAGGGAAAACCAATCTCAGAAGGGAAATCCGGATGAAAGGGCAAATTCCTGTGATTCTTGGTTAGCTGACTAAGAGCGGATGGGGCGGGCAAGGAGAGCGGCATTGCTATAGGTTCGATTCATCAATGTCGGTATCTCAGTCACAGATTGATGTTGTCCTCAAAAGACCCCTTGGCGGATTAAGCTTTTTACCTGGAATACCCCCATAATACCCAACTATTTGAGCAAGAGTTGCCGTTTCGTCGAATGCTATTAGGAAAACTTTTCAAAACGTATGTGTGAAAACGAGTATGTGACCATAACTGACACCGTTTTAGGAAGAAATTCGTCGGATACACTTCTATGAGATGGAAGTGGAGTGATTTCAGGAGAGATAACCGGGGTAGAAGCCTCCGAGAAACCTGATGAGGGGATTCTCGGGAACTCCTCCTCAGCAAAAATCTTTAGAGAGAAAAAAGGGGTTTGGAGATAAGAGAGAGGAAGTAGGCTTTAGAGAAAAAGTCTCTCTTGTGCCGGTAGTAGGGAAAGCAGCCTTGTTGATTAAAGAACAGGGGGCACGCTTCTGTCGTTCAAGAATCCCCTTGCTTACTAGCAATGCGCATTGACTCATTCCCTCTACAGTGGTAATACCAGCTCAGTAAAGAACCCTATGGGACAGGGAGGGGCTAGTATAGACGCTCTAATCTAAAAAGTTAAGACTAGCTATATGCTTTTTACTAGTCTTTCCTTTCATTTTTGAAGAATCTTCCCCTCTCCTCCCGAGCTTCCTTGATAGCTGAGATAAGTAAGGAATCTCACTTTGGTTTAAAATCGCTTCTATCCTTAGCCTTAGGCCGGTCCCTTGGTTCTGCCCCCAAAGACAAGAATGGTTTGATCCTAGCGAGTGAGATTGAACTTCTAGCTTAAAAGGTTACGCACCTCAAACAGGATCTGATCTTTCTTATGCCTGCTCCCGTCTTGTCGCCTCCTATTACTGGTGGGCCACTCCTGCTTTTTACCACCGACAACATTTCGGGACAAAAGACGAGGACTCTTGGCAGGATACTAGATAGTAGAAATAGGTTAGAAGAGAAGAAGCACAATAGGATCCGTATCGTTCCCCAGGTGCTAGCACCGAATAAAGATAAAGGGATGTTGGTTGCCTTCACTACCAATGTCATGCTCCCTTTACCAGAAGGTGAGATTGAAAGTACTTAATATGCTTTCCTTTTGTCCCTAACTTTTAATCTCTTTGGATTCATTCTTTTCTTTTTATCGGTTTTTGTCCATTTCCCTTCAATAGAGGACAAAAAAGCAGCTAGTTTTCACGATGGGAGTTGATGAAGCGCTCTAAGAAGCCTCGAAACGGATCCTTTTTGCTTACTTTTCAGCTATAGGAAAAGACAAATTCCTTTCCTAAAAGGGGCTGATGAGCTTTTTCACCTATATAAAACGTGAAAGTTTTGAATCCCCGGGTTACTCTTATATGTAGAGTCATCGGTTGGTCCTGCACCAAGCCTTGAATGCTGAATTGGTTCTCCTTTTCTACGGATTCGGTGAGGTATGTCACAGGTCAATGAAAGCCATTTGAAGCCTCTCAAGCTGTCTAGAGGAGGTCCTGCAATTCAATTTATCATTTGGTGTGGATTGAGTTTTGGTTCCTGAAAGCGCCGAAATCTTCTATGATTTGTTTTGTCACGAGCTGGACTCGAACCAGCGTGCTCCAGATGCGATGCATGATCTGGATTTCAGCCTTCCTGATCATGACTTAGGTAACCCGGTTCGTCTTCGAACATGAAAGAACAAGACTAATAAAGACTACATCCGGGGGGTATATTGCTTTTTTTAATTAAAGCCCTTTTCCGGACTCTCCTGTTTACCTCTGTCCGGCTTCTATACTCCTCGGGGCCTATCTTTTGATTAGGAAAGCGCCACTCGTAGTATGTTGACGCTATCCATCCTTGCTTATATTAATTTCTTAGGCTCCAAGCCGAGCTCTCACACGTTCCGAACATGAGACTTCTGGAACCCGACGACCCATCGTTCGTACCCGGCCACGGCTCTCACCTTGAATTCCCATTTGGTTGATGAAGTGGATTCCCATATCCTTAAAAGGCGCTTTATCTTCGACGTTCTATTCTACTGTTATATATGTATTTAAAATGGTCAAAGGCTCTCCTAACCTAATATATCTCATTCATAGGTCTCACGGAATTGAATTCAACTTGTGCTGCTTTCCCTCTCTTTGAGTTGAGCTCTCAGTTGATGAGAACAGGCCTTGTGCTTTCCTCCCGTGACATACCTTTGTCTTGAACCTGTTGTTTTTTACCAACTAAAACCACTAGTGGGTCAGCGGGTCTCTGTCTATGGGCACCTATACCTGATTCCTAAACTCCAGCTCCTGCTCATGAAAGTGAATATTTTTATGTCCACACGGCCAATAGTGAATTCTTCTTTACTCAATGCTGAAGCTGGTTCTGAAGGATACAATAGGTCATGGCTTGGGGAGTCATATTGAAACCAAGACTTTCGGTTTAGTGTATATTAAAAAGAACAGAGGAAGGAGCCTAGCCTATATTATAATATATAATACCTATTTTTTATATAATGGCTTTATCTTTCCCGTCTCGATAGCACGAATTCATTGAATAATGATTTTCAGGTTATGTAGACCCTAAAAGCACAAGTATAAGGAATGAAGAATGGACTGATTTTAATGGACTTGCTTTCTCGCCTTTCCCCAGTAACCTCTGTCTCACTTATTGACCTATAATCTGTGGCTAGCGCCCAGCCAGCTTACTCGAAGTTATAGTGGCGGGACCTTGCCTTGAATCGATAAATAGAAGAGAAGGGCTACTGGTCATCGCAGGAACTAAACTCCCTACTTGACTTAGACGGCTTAATATTATATTAATCCGCATAATCTACTGAATCCACTTAAACTCAGTTCACTAAGTCAACTAGCCCTGTTCCTTTCCCCGCCCGGGTATGTTTAACCTTAAAAATAAAATTGCATAAAATCAGATCTGTACGGTGAGTAAGCCGGATAATTGGATAACGAAAGAGATCTGCTAAACTGCTGGATCTTGGTATGGGTCTACTAGTCATAGGTTGATATGCCGTTAGCTCTACCTGAGATAGGTATGGAAGCAGCTAAGGCTATATATCCAGGTATGCTTTTAGATAAAGAACTGAACCTCACGCCATAAACGGAATCCCTATCATGAGCGCGAGCATAATCAACCGTATCTACTAGTTCAGTACCATGCCTTTATTTATTGTTAAATAAAAAAGGTTATATCGGTACTGATGCTTTGCCTCCTCCACTACAGGAGATAGCCCGGATAAGCTACTGAAGCCGCTAGCTCAACTAATGATGCTATTGCTATAGGTTACAGATTTAGTACGATATGCCGCTATCCCTATCTAGTCTAGTAAGAGTAAGGGCTTTGAAGCCAGCTTCGAAAACGTGTTCCAAACCTGAGCAGAGTCTATTCTAATAGGATCAAGTAAGGACGCAACTACAACTGATTCACAAAAGCCATGATGATTTCCAGCTCCATTCCTTCAGGTCGACAAAGGACAGATGCTGAGATTCGGTGCAGATGAGGACAGGCGGGATAGCGCTATTTCCGGTAAAGACAACGATTATAAAAGCCCTTATGTGAGAAGAAGTAATACCCTAGGGTAAGTAGTTAAATAGAGATTGCCATAGGAGCCGTTAAAGTTCCTACCACATTCTCTAGGTCTGTAGGGGTGCTTTCTACGGGTACCTTGGCATCGGCTAAGAAGTTTTTCACTAAATTCCTGGCGAGGAGCAAACAAAATGGAAGCTTGGGTTCTACCTTTTTGATTCATCAGATCATAGCTGGATGCTTTTTTTTTGCTTGCTTCGGAACTCTTTCCCTTTTTGTTGGGCAGTTGACTCCTGATGAGGATCAGGAAGCACCCTACCCCAGATTGGAGAACAGTCCTTGGTTGTTGAGCTGCATTTGCCAAAAATGCAGTTTTTTCCGGGATAACAATTGGCGGAGGAACCGTTAAAAAGGAGTAGAAGATAGGATCGGTAGAGATTGACCTTATATAGGATATAGGATCAACTGAATAATGCGATGCTTGACATGGCGAAATTGGAAGACTTTGAGCCGTCTTCTTTCTTTGAATACTTTTTTTTTTGTAACACTCGCATTCCGAAGGAGAAGGATCAAGTTGAAAAGGCTGATTAACTTAAAAAGAAGAAAAAGAGGAAGCAAAAACTGTAAGGAGAGGAGATGCCACGCTTGTTCAAGAGTTTTCTTTCCAAGCAAGCTGGGAAGCGATCTAGACGTTTCCTTTGATGGGGCCTTGGTACTTGGTACATACGAGATAGGGTCTTTTCCAAGGTCTTGCAACATCCGATTAGCCAAGAGGTGGTCATAGTAGTCCCTCCATTTGCTCTTCTCCCACACAAGTCCATCCCTGGGAATTTGAGTTGCTGTTCCTTCGCTTTGAGTACCAGTTGAAGTTTGGGTTCCTGACCTCCACCCTTACTAAAAAAGAAAGCTAATAGAGCAGCTTTTCACTCGACGATCTGAGGGATCCATTTTTGGCAGATTCATGTTCAGTAGAGCCGAGCCCTATATTCCTTGACACTAGATTTTTCCAAACCCGCTTTCTAGCTACAATCAATAGTAGCGAATAAGACTCAGACTCTGCGGGGTCATTTAGAATAGGCAGACATGGAATACCTGGAATGTGCCTACTGGCAATAAGACCCCTCAATTCTTTCCGTCCGAATTCCCAATCATTTGATTTGCTTTCATTTCCCGAAGACATGGGCAGATGACACTCCAATGTTTCCATTTTATCATACATAATTTGACTATCAACTAGTCTTCCCCAACCAATCCAATAGCATTCTATCACTAGGCCTTCTAGTGATACTTATATACTTAAACTTAAAAATATACTTTTATTCCCTGTTCCTATATACCGTTCCTGCGAGTGCAGGTCCTGAGCAGGTATGACTCTTTTTCTATTTTCTATAGGTTACCAGGGTTTCGAGCAAGAGAAGAAAGTCCAACCAGTGTAAGTGCTTCTTATTCTTATAATAGGGGTGCATATATTGATATTTTATTTAGGCTTTTCGTTCCCATTTATCCCCCATAAGGCTCTCAATTGGAATGTTTTCTATTTTTTTTCCGGATTAGGATCTTTTCCTTTCCTTGCGAAATCCAGTTAAAGAGGCGGAGACTGTCTTGTACTTGGGCTTTCCTTCCCGCTTCTCCCTCTCTCCATTTCTATATCTGCTCGCGGATTCGTGAAAAGAGAGGATTCGATGCTTTCCCCCACCCCATTATCAAACAAAAACCGGAGATTCATCTTTCAGAATAGGGGAATTAGGAAAAGGATCAACCCACAAAGGATAGGGGAATAGGTATAGACCCGGATCCCTTGATACAACCGAAAGAAGGAAAGCGCTTTTAGATCGGTCGGGAACCAAAAACGGAAGTCATTTCGCTAACTCAAAGAAGAAAAAGAATGACCTGATGAGAGGGGAGAGAAGTTACCATTAGGGGTTCCCTAAAAGCGGGGCTATTTAACATTCCCTGAGGGAAACATTGGAAGGAAGCAGCAAATTGAACCTTACTAAGATGATTCGGGGATTGTCCCACAACTCGACAGAAATCAACGAATGGAAGCCAGAGGATGCCCTAGGGGCTATTCCACAACTGATGGACCAATCGAAGACTTAAAATACAAAGAGATTTCGGCTTAGCCAATGCTTACTGATAGAATAGATGGAGAGCCTGGAATGCAAGGCTTTATGCGCGGGATTGCCTGTTGATGCAAGGAATAAGGGCTGGCTTGATGCCAAGAATAAGCAGACGAGTACGGTTATGCCGCATAGGAGAAGCAGCTAGATCGATTCCTAAACCGCTAATGCCCCATCTTCCAACTGAAACTCATTTAAAAGGAGCAATTGCAGCTTCTTCTATTCTCTTCCTACCCGGTATGAGCTCCTAACTCGTTGACTTGAGGATGTCACTGGGCCATTTCCCGTTTGTTAACCCAGCTTGGAAAGGATAGCCCTATCAAGTCAAAGGCGAGATTCAACGCGCTGTTGAGCTTGAGACTTTCCGTAATGATATTAACGTGAGATCCTGATCGTCTTCCTCCCAGTGTTGTTGCCTGCTGGGAGAAGGAAGGAAAGGCAGGATTCATTCTCGTATCTGAATTTCAAGGATGGGTTGGCTTAAGACCAGCTTTCACCGCAGGCCAGGCATACGAATTCGTTCGCGTAGGCAGACTATCCAACCATTCATTCTTCTTCTTTTCCCGGCAATTGTAGGGATGGAAGGACTACCCGATTCTGCATAAGGCTATTCTCGGCTATCAACTACTTGCTTAGGCAGGATCCATTGGAATTGTAACTTCGAATGGAAGTGGGTCTGCTAGCTGTGATGCTGCTGAAGGATCCGGGACTAGATACTGGTCTCGATCTCACTCTAGAAAGTCAAGGCGAGAAGACTATCAAACCGCTTCTCTACCATAGCCATAGAAGCAATGGTTGGATCAAATAGTTTAGTTAGAGGTGGGGATTCCTGCACGATCAAGATAAAGATAGTTGACCGCCGAACCAACCGAGAAGCCATCAACAACTCGTGATCGAATAGCTGTTCAATTGAGATCTCCTTCTTTTCGGAATGGGCGTGGGACTATCCCACGGATAGAATTCCTACGGCTTGACAACATTTAACTAACTATTGGGGCGGATGGAAATGGAAGTTTTTACTAACTGACTAGGGCGGAGAACCCCAGGTAGGATGGTTCGGCTTGATTAGAAGATGGTGGACATCCGTTCGAGGGGGCACAAATTTCCATATAGCGCGTAGAATCGCCCATTTCACACATGGACGACCAATAGTAGCATTGAAAGATCCTATTCCAGCTATCCTTGCCGGTCCCACCGCCTATGCGACCAATACAGATCTTACGATATCCGAAATGTAACTCTAGCTGGGCCAAGACTCACTTCTTCTAATCGCTCCTCTCCTTCCTCTGGTTACGGATGTTGTGCCAGTTTATGTTTCGGGGAGTACTAAGCTAGGTCGGGCTGGCTTTGTGCTCCGCTCCCTCTGTTTGTCCTCCTTTGCGTTTGGTGGTAACCTCCCCAGCGCGTCCATTAGGTAACCAAAGCCAAAGGCATCTGGCACAGAGACAGCAGATCCAACGTGCTGATGAAGATCCAGTTTTCCTTAACTTAAAATTTTAAATATAAATGAAGTAGCATCACCGGCAGCGGATTCTCTTTACCTTTTCGTGGTTTCTTTCTACGCCAACCATAGGAGCCGGGATAAAGGCATGCCTCAAAACCAGAATAAGGTGGAGCGCTTTCTATTTTTATATAACCGATTGAATATGGGTAATGCTTTCATTTGCCTATTCCGCCCGGGGCTATGTCCGCGGAAGAATTCTTTTTTAAGGTTGGGCAGAGTTTACTCCTAGCGGTAGGTCTACGCTCTACTATCAATGATCATTGGTCCGATGCGCTATTCGCCGGCTCTGAGCTTATAGTTCCAACAAAGGCTCAATCCTTGAAGATGGCACTTGCTTTGATCGTTCCTCAATCCATTTTTCCCGGAGCCTGGTTCTCGCCTTGGGCCTGGAAGTGAATGATAAAGATTCGGTCTCAAAAATCAAATGAGAGAAGAGCCATAGTAAGTGGTCAGCATAGAATGAGCCTTCTTTCTTCCTACCTTTAGCATTACCATTCTCTCATCGATTACTGCAAACTCTACCCTTCTCAGTAAACTTCTAGCTAGTGAATCTTACCTACTATTCTATTTTAGTGAAGGGAATGCTCTAGCCTCTCTGCAAACCTGCACTGTCCCGGGTCTCTCAATCTTCCAATCCAGCCTCCTTTCGTCATATAGACCTGAGTGGCCTTTTTCCTTCTTATTCAATTAATTACTAGGCTTGGTCTAGCCAGCTTTCCCTTCAAAGGTAGCTATGGAGGAAGGCTGACGAAGGAAGTAGATAGTGAATAGGAAGTAGGATGACTAAGTACTTCCATAGTAGAGTTATGGCTTAAATCATGTTAGGATCTTGATCTGGAGATAGGTAATAGGAAGAAGGATGTTGATCTGGCTAAAGAATGAATCTTTCATTTTATAAGGAATAGAGAATAAGGACTAGGGAGGGGCCTTATTTAGGAAGAGGCTAAGGATTCTGGGAATAAGAAGAGGGCTAAGCAAGTTCGTAGCCGTCTGGAAGGAAAGCACATCAACCGCTAGCACAGGAAGCAATTGAAGGTTGAAAGGGCACTTTCAGAGTAGCAGCTGGGGAAAAATAAAGCCATATGATCAGCTTTGGTAAACTAGCAGGAGAAAGCAAATTCCCCTTATTCAGCGGATTAGGCTTCGTAAAGAGAAGGAAAGGAATGACCAAAGGAGAAGGAAGTGGTCAAGAGAAGACTCAACTATCTGCTATGAGTGCAGGAAGCCTGGACACATCAGAACAGAGTGTCCTCAACTCAAAAAGGCTCCCAAAAAGTTTAGAAAGAAGAAGAGTATGATGGCCACATGGGAGGACTTAGATGAATCATCTTCAGAAAGTGAGGATGAGCATACTGAGTCTGCTCACATCTGTCTGATGGCTGATACAGACAGTGAAAGTGATGAGGTAACGCCTTCGAACCTTTCAGATCTTCAGAATGCTTTTGATGAATTGTTAAGTGACTCAAACATTCTTTCATCTGAGTATTCTCTTCTAAAGAAAAGTTTCTTAAAGCTAAGCAAAGATTTTGTTTGAAAAAATGAAACTTGAGAAAGAAAGTCTAGAAGTTGAGAATACCAAGCTGAAAGATGAGAACAGTCAGTTGAGAAAGCTTGCTCACAAAGAAGCTGACTCATCTCAAGGCTTTTATGAGAAACCTTCCGAGGAAGTTGAGAAACTTCAACAGAAAGTTTCCGTTCTAACCAATGACCTTGCTAAGTTTGTGAATGGAACCAAGAATCTTGATATGATGCTTGGTGCTCAAAAATGCTCTTTTGATAAAGCTGGTCTAGGTTACAACAAGAAGGTCACACAGAAATATCTCAAGAATTTCTTTGTTAAAGCTTCAGAAAAGCTTGAGACAACCTGTTCTTTCTGTCATAAGTCTGGTCACCACATATCTGTTTGTTTTATTTTAAAAGGAGAAACAAGTTGAAAAACTGATTCTTCAAGCACTAACAAAGCAGGACCCAAGAAAATGTGGGTACCTAAACACCTTATCATTTCTACTGCAGATGTGCCTGCAAGGAAAAAGAAAATCAGAGAAGTGGTACTTGGACAGCGGATGCTCAAGGCACATGACAGGGAACAAGTCTATGTTCTTAAGCCTTAGAGCTAAGGAAGGAGGAAGTGTCACTTTTAGAGACAACTTCCAAGGCAAAATAGTCGGGATAGGTAAGATTGGTAAGCATTCTCTTCCCTCTATTGATAATGTGTTGCTTGTTGAAGGATTAAAACACAATCTGCTGAGCATAAGTCAATTGTGTGACAGTGGATTTCATGTTTCCTTTAACAAAGATTCTTGGTTAGTGAAGGATGTCAACAATGACACTACCCTCTTCACTGTCAAAAGACAAAACAACCTCTACAAGGTTGATCTAGAGGACTTGAGCAATCAAAATGTAACATGTTTGGTTTCCATGAAAGATGAAAAATGGATTTGGCATAAAAGGCTTGGACATGCTAACATGAAGCTTCTTTCCAAACTTGCTAAAAATGATTTGGTTAGGGGACTCCCTAAAATCAAGTTTGATAAAGATGCTTACTGTGAAGCTTGTCAAAGGGCTAAGCAAACTGCTGCTTCTTCGGGGAATATGAGATTGCTATTTAACTTCTTGACCTTCATTCTAATCAGAAATCAGTGGAACTTTGATTCAGCTCGTTCCCTATGGTCGAACACGCAATAAGACATGAGTAGCTATCCTATTCCTAAATAGAATGAGATGGGACTAGAGCTTTTGGCTTTCTTTGTGACTCGATATGTTAAAAATTTGGAGAGACAGTCCCCCGAAGCTATTGCATTGTTTGTTTTCCCCAATGATGGCCTTTTTGATTTCATTCGCATTCCGATCGAAGAAAGAGAGTTTCATTAGTAAGGGAA